TATCCATAACCGCATGCCAGGAACCAGATTTGAACTGGTGACACGAGGATTTTCAGTCCTCTGCTCTACCAACTGAGCTATCCCGACCCTTCCCGCCAACCCCATACAGAGGGCTGGGGTATATGTTAGTCAATTAAATAGATTAAAAAAGCATTACAAAGCCTTAACCAGGCCCTGGAATTTCTTAGTCTTGTATAGTAAAAAAGAATACTTTGTAAATGCAGTTTAACTCAAAATAATTATACGGACCGTGAATTATTCAAATAGGGATTCCTTTTTCATGGATGTTAATTTGCACATATATCACAAGGCTTATGATAAGAGAGAAAAGGTTCTCTCACGATCCATTTGTGAAAGAGTAGCTGAGAAACATAACTAAAATGAATATGAATTCAAATTAATATAGTATAGTTAGGGGGGTAAAGCGGACTTTTTATTGGGGATAGAGGGACTTGAACCCTCACGATTTCAAAAGTCGACGGATTTTCCTCTTACTATAAATTTCATTTTTGCCGGTATTTATATTGACATGTATAATGGGACTCTATCTTTATTCTCGTCCAATTAGTTAGTTCTTTAAAAGAAAGATCTATCAGACTATGGAGTGACTGATTTGATCAGTGAGTATTCGATTCTTACTTAAACTTGGAGTCGATTCACAAGAATTCTTCCATTTTGCATATAACATATATAGAAAATAGAAAGAAAGATTTGGATTAATCTTTGGTATTTTATTACGTATATGTATATGGGTTCATCCTTTCTGGAGTTTTCAAAATAGAAGGATTAATTCCTCGATCAAAGCAGTCAACTCTATTCGTTAGAACAGCTTCCATTGAGTCTCTGCACCTATCCTTTTCTTTGTTTTATTCTTGCTTTTTGAACCCCCCCCTTTTTTTTTCTGAAACCAGGATTTGGCTCAGGATTGCCCATTTTTAATTCCAGGGTTTCTCTGAATTTGAAAGTTATCACTTAGTATGTTTCCATAATTAAGGCTCAACCCAATCAAGTCCGTAGCGTCTACCAATTTCGCCATATCCCCTCTCTCTTTTTTTGTTTGATTTTTTAATTTCCTGCCTATTTTCTTTCATATATCAGAGGACCCGTATTTGTATTTAGTCCAATCAAAATGATTCTATCATTGATGTATCCGCAATTCAATATGGATGGATATATACCCCATATATATACCTCTCTTATCTTACGCGAATTTTTACGTTAGGGTTTGGAATACTCGAAGGATCTATTCTTTTTTTCGCCTTATCCCCTACCTTTCCAAATGAAACCAGAGGAATTCTATATAATATGAATTGGATCCTTATCTTTTTCTTAGGGCCACCTCGGTATAATCCAGTTAATCCACTAGAATATACATTCTAATATATTTTTCTATTATATTTATAATTTTATAATAAATAAAAATATGTTACGTATTACTATACACAATAGTATTAGTATTCATATATTAATATGCAATAGTTAAGACTAAGCTAAAATTCTAGTAGTTTACTAAAGTCCTATACACTGCATAATTTCTTTTATGTGAGCCCGCTTAGCTCAGAGGTTAGAGCATCGCATTTGTAATGCGATGGTCATCGGTTCGATTCCGATAGCCGGCTTTTCTCTCTTTGTTCTTTTTTTTTTTCCATTTACATAATATATTAATATAATTATAGTCTCCTTGAAATCAAGGAATATTGAAAAGACTTCTTCCCCCTTCTCCAAGGATCGCTATTATGGCTTAAGAGCTTCCAACTATGAATAAAAAATGGATTGCAGCAATTAGATCTCTAACGAACAAATAAAAAAAGAGTCTGGATATTGATACAATTCATCTCATTCTTCTTTGTAATACAGTACTAGTACTACAGTAGATTTAGCTTCGTTTATCGTTTAGTTCAGTCTTAATTTAGGTTTATTCTGTAAATTTTAAATAAAATAAGGAGTCTTTATGTCTCGTTACCGAGGGCCTCGTTTCAAAAAAATACGCCGTCTGGGTGTTTTACCGGGACTAACTAGTAAAAGGCCGACACCCGGAAGTGATCTCAGAAACCAATCGCGCTCCGGGAAAAGATCTCAATATCGTATTCGTCTAGAAGAAAAACAAAAACTGCGTTTTCATTATGGTCTGACAGAGAGACAATTACTTAAATACGTTCATATCGCTGGAAAAGCCAAAGGATCAACGGGTCAGATTTTACTACAATTACTTGAAATGCGTTTAGATAACATACTTTTTCGATTAGGTATGGCTTCGACCATTCCTGGAGCCCGACAATTAGTTAATCATAGGCATATTTTAGTTAATGGTCGTATAGTAGATATACCAAGTTATCGATGCAAACCCCGAGATATTATTACTACAAGGGATGAACAAAAATCTAGAGCTCTGATTCAAAATTCTCTTGATTCATCCCCCCACGAGGAGTTGCCACAACATTTGACCCTTCACTCATCCCAATATAAAGGATCAGTCAATCAAATAATAGATAGTAAGTGG